TACGGAAAACTCAATGGAATTCATAACTGTTTCAATTCATTTTTTTTTTTCATTATTATTGTCGGAATGCTCAAGAGCTAAGACCATTCTAATGCTCCCTTTCGCCACGCATAAACTAAACCAATAGTTAGGATAAGCACGAAAATGAAAGCTTCTATAAATACGGATATCCCCAATAGGTCGAAACTCATTGCCCATGGATAAAGAAAAACGGTTTCAACATCGAAGACAACAAAAACTAGAGCGAACATATAATAACGGATTCGAAATTGTAACCAAGCATCGCCCATTGGTTCTATACCTGATTCATAACCAGAAAGTTTCTCTGGCCCTTTGCTAATAGGGGATAAAAGACTGGAAATGAAAAATGCCAAAATGGGAATAAAACTTGATATTATCAGAAATGCCCAAAAAACATCATATTCATAAAGCAGAAACATAGACATACTCCTATAAATGTGGAAAAGAAACTCGATTAGTCGAGTCGAATTGGAATTAATTGTCAACTCATCCATAACCGTTTATTAAAAATAACGATTTTTTTTTGATTCAAGTGCCTATAGTTTTGTTTCTTTGCTGTGGTACATGTATCATTTCAAGATTCATTGACTAGAATTGTTCCATTCTATTTACTTCAATTTCCTTCCGATATCAATATAGTGTAAATAAAAGTGTAAATAAATAGATATTTCCCTTATACCTTATACAAATAAGACTCCCTTTTTGCCCTTTCACCTCGCTTTCGATTCTCTATATCAAAAAGGAATTCAAAATAGAATTCTCATTTTTTGTTTAGAAGTTCTAAATTCTATTAGAAATTGAATATTAAAGAAATTCAAATGTCTTTTTTTTTTCGAATTTTTTTTATTAGTATTTTTATTAGAATAAAGTTTATTAGAATAAAGAAATTAGAATACATAATAGATTATTAGAAGCTTATTCAATTGAATATTAATTCAATTTTCATATTAATGAAATTTGGGCAAGAAAAGACTACTTACTTTATTTTGTGCTTCACCAGTTAAGGTATACTAAGAAAGGCCTATTTGACAATGTTAATAAGGAAAGTCATCAAAGATCCTTTCAAACTACACGGCTTGCGCATAAATTTAGTAAGTCATTATTAACCCTACGTAATTTAGTAGCGGATTCCGTTTTGGTTGGGTTAAGTTGGAATTTTGTTTTTAACCGGATTCGTGTCATGATTTTGACTCCAAAAATTCATTAGGCTTAGTCGAGTACCCCCCCCCCCCAAAAAAAAAACAGAAATAATAACTGGGCGTAAATCGATATGTTGAAAGACAAAATGAAAGGCCTATGAGATAGAAATAGTGAATCGTAAATTCAAAAATTTAATAGAATAAAATAAATTAAATAGAAAATCGAGTTCAGGTTTGAATTCCATAGATAATATGGATAGTATTGTCTATAATGATAGACAAATGAAAGGCTTCCTGAAGCTTTTTTTTATTCATCCATTTGGTGAAAATAAGTTAGTCGAACTTGAAAATTCACTCATTGAAATTGAAAATAAGTAAACAATGGAATTTGAGTCCTTGAATGATACCAATCAAATCAAGGACTAACTCCCATTTTTTTTTTCTTATTAAATTAATCGATCAACTTGTTACTTGCTATTGAAGATTTCTTTTGGACTCGAAAATTTTCGAAAAAAAAATTCGACATATTTTATTTATTATTATATTATTATGATTATGAGAATCAATCTTACTGCTTCTGGTCTTGGAATTTCCATTATTATGAGAATCAATCCTACTGCTTCTGGTCCTGAAGTTTCCGCACTTGAAAAAACGAACCTAGGGCATATCGCTCAAATCATTGGCCCAGTGCTAGATGTAGCTTTTCCTCCGGGGAAAATGCCTAATATTTACAACGCTTTGGTAATTAAGGGTCGAGATACTATCGGCCAACAAAGTAATGTAACTTGTGAAGTACAGCAATTATTAGGAAATAATCGAGTTCGAGCTGTAGCTATGAGTGCTACAGAGGGGTTAACGCGAGGAATGGAAGTGATTGACACAGGAGCTCCTCTAAGTGTTCCAGTCGGCGGGGCAACTCTAGGCCGAATTTTCAATGTGCTTGGAGAACCCATTGACGAATTAGGTCCTGTAGATACTCGCACAACATCCCCTATTCATAGATCTGCGCCTGCCTTTATACAGTTAGATACAAAATTCTCTATTTTTGAAACAGGAATTAAAGTCGTAGATCTTTTAGCCCCTTATCGCCGTGGAGGAAAAATCGGGCTTTTCGGAGGAGCTGGGGTAGGTAAAACAGTACTCATTATGGAATTAATCAACAATATTGCGAAAGCTCATGGGGGTGTATCCGTATTTGGCGGAGTAGGTGAACGTACTCGTGAAGGAAATGATCTTTACATGGAAATGAAAGAATCTGGAGTAATTAATGAAAAAAATATTACAGAATCAAAAGTTGCCCTAGTCTATGGTCAGATGAATGAACCGCCAGGAGCTCGTAT